ACCTCTTACATCTGTAACAGTCACAATGGTATTATTAAAACTTGCTTGAACATGAATAACTCCCTTTGGTATTCTACGTGCACTCTTACGTGAACCAATACGTCCATTCCTACGTGAACCAACTCTCGGTATAGCTTTTGCCATATTTTATCATCTCATAAATATGAGTCAGAGATATATGGATATATCCATTTCATGTCAAAACAGATCCTTCTTTTTATTTGTATATCTTATTTGTATATCTATATCGATATGGGCTATTTTAACGAGTATGATTATCCTTGTCTTTGTTTATGTCTCGAGTTGGAACAAATTACTATAATTCGTCCCCGCCTACGGATTAATCGACATTTTTCACAAATTTTACGAACAGAAGCTCTTATTTTCATATTTGCCATTCCTTGCCTTAATTTTGTGGAAGAAAATAAGTTTCTTGAAATTTTGCATCTCTAATCGTATTCCCACGAAAAGAATGTTGAAGTTGAAAAACCACCTAATCTTTCGAATCCTTGTTGCGGAGTCGATAAATTATACGCCCTCGGGTTGAATCATAACGACTTACTTCAATTTTGACTCTATCTCCCGGCAGTATCCGTATAAAACTACGTCGGATCTTTCCTGAAACATAACCGAGAATCAGATCTTCATTATCTAAACGGACCCGGAACATACCATTGGGAAGCGATTCAGTAATTAAACCTTCATGAATCCATTTTTGTTCTTTCATTCCAGGTAAAACCCCCTTGAAGTATCAACTAATGGAGGAGGAACGATATTAGATAACTCGCCCTTTTTCTTTTTTTTTTCACAAATAGGAAGTTTCGGATCCAATTCGGATATTAGAAGGATTACCATATATAACACAAAATTTCTCCGCCGATTTTTTCTAGTCGAGCTTCTCGGTCTGTCATTATACCTCGAGAAGTAGACAGAATTACAATCCCTATTCCGCCTAAAATTCTAGGAATTCGTTGATAGTTAGAATAGATTCGTAGACCAGGGCGACTGATCCGTTTTAAATTTAAAATATTTCTATAGGGCCCTTTCCTATTCCTTCTATGTCGCAGGGTTAAAACCAAAAAATATTTGTTTTTTTCTCGAGGTTTTCTCACGTTTTCGATAAAACCTTCTCGTAAAAGTATTTTAACCAGATTTTCAGTGATATTAGTAGATGCTATTCGAACCACTCTTTTTCTATCCATATCAGCATTTCGTATAGAGGTTATTATATCAGCAATAGTGTCCCTACCCATGATGAACTAAAATTATTGGTGCCTCCAAATTTTGATATAATCAACATGTTTTTCTTGTTTTTTTACTTATTTGTTTTGTTTATGAATCTGAATTATTAAAGGTATATGCGTGAGACAAAATCTACTAATTCAATCTATTTCTTAATTTATTTCTTTCACCTACTATAAAACCATATCCTGGTCCCATTTTATAATACCTCGGGAGCTAATGAAACTATTTTAGTAAAATTTAACTGTCTCAATTCCCGTGCAATCGCACCAAAAACTCGAGTTCCTTTTGGATTTCCTTCTTGATCAATGACAACTGCAGCATTGTCATCATATCGTATTATCATACCGTTGTCACGTTTGAGTTCTTTACAGGTACGTACAATTACAGCTCTGACCACTTCTGATTTTTCTAAGGGCATATTTGGCACTGCTTCTTTGATCACAGCAACAATAATGTCACCAATATGAGCATATCGACGATTGCTAGCTCCTATGATTCGAATACACATCAATTCTCGAGCCCCGCTGTTATCCGCTACATTCAAATGGGTTTGAGGTTGAATCATATCATTTTTTTTATTTGTTCTTTCAATGAAAAGGGCGAAGAAAAAAAAAAGAAATACTGTTTGTCTAAAAAAAGAAACCTGCGATTGTTTTTTTTTTTTTTTTTTAATCCCCAAGACCTGATTATACATTTTTATCCCGAAATAATGAATTGAGTTCGTATAGGCATTTTGGACGCTGCTATTGAAATAGCCTTTCTGGCTATATTTTCTGTTACTCCACCCATTTCATAAAGTATTCGACCTGGTTTAACAACAGCTACCCAATATTCAGGGGATCCTTTCCCAGAACCCATACGTGTTTCTGTGGGTCTTACTGTAACTGGTTTGTCTGGAAATATCCGTACCCATATTTTTCCACCACGACGTGCATTTCGTGTCATTGCTCGTCGACCTGCTTCAATTTGTCTAGATGTGATCCAAGCAGGTTCAAGTGCTTGAAGAGCATATTTACCGAAACAAATATGATTACCTCGATAAGATATTCCCTTCATTCTTCCTCTATGTTGTTTGCGGAATCTGGTTCTTTTGGGGTTATAGTTGATGGTTGTTTCTGAATTCCATCTCTACTACAGAACCGGACGTGAGAGTTTCTTCTCATCCAGCTCCTCGCGAATAAAATAAAAAAGGATGAAAAAATATTTCATTTGAATTTATAATTTATATAATATTTTATAATTATAGCTTTTATTT